ATAGTTTCAATTTTCAATCCTTAGTCGTTGAGATTCATGGCAATTCGGATTACTATTTAAGTATAGATATTACCTCTTTTTTTTTTCAAACTAATTAAAATGATTGAAGTTTTTTTATTTGGAATTGTCTTAGGTCTAATTCCTATTACTTTAGCTGGATTATTCGTCACTGCATATTTACAATACAGGCGCGGGGATCAGTTGGATCTTTGATTAATTAAGATTTCTTTTTTATTGTATTGGTCTCCTCCTCTCTTTAATCTACGGGGGGTCGAATCCCTATTGCTGAGTAAGTTACTAAATCCCTTTCAGTCTAATTATATCTACGAAAAAAATCACGCTCTGTAGGATTTGAACCTACGACATCGGGTTTTGGAGACCCACGTTCTACCGAACTGAACTAAGAGCGCTTTTTTTATCGGAATAGATAAGACTGTAAAGTAAAGTATTTTTTTCGAACCCCAGAGTATGATAAAAATGAAAGATTCTGTCCACACTAGGTAGGGATGACAGGATTTGAACCCGTGACATTTTGTACCCAAAACAAACGCGCTACCAAACTGCGCCACATCCCTTTGCATTGTTCCACAGTGTCATTGTATAGAATTTCTATCTTGGTTTCCACATCATTTCCCCACACCATTTTTTCCGATTTCGTCTTTTTTGTTCGATTTAACATATAATAATAGTAGTAAAAGACTTGTATACAAGAATAAATCAGTATTTTCTATTTTCTCGGTAAGAGGGAGATTTTTTTAGTTATTTTCTAATTTTACGTACTATCTTATTGACTTTTACTAGATCATTTGATAATTAAATAATTATTAATAATAAAGGAATTCCATTTGAATTAGGCATTACATGTACAACTATAGGTGGTCTGGTCTTTAACGACCTATCTACGGGATCATATATGTTTTATTTTTTAGAATATAGAATAAAAAAATATTACAATAAAAAAAAAAAAAAAGGGAGGATTTTCAATGCGAGATTTAAAAACATATCTCTCCGTGGCACCAGTACTAAGTACGCTATGGTTTGGGGCTTTAGCGGGCCTATTAATAGAGATTAATCGGTTTTTTCCGGATGCGCTAACATTCCCCTTTTTTTCATTCTAGTTAATAACATAGTAAGGAATGAAGAAGATTAAAGATAGAATCAAATATCGGTGACTAATCCCCTCTCCTACTTTCTCTTTTTTCCCTTTTTTAGAATTCAAATAAGGAAATAAGGGAAGAAAGAGAAAAAATAAAGTCTCTTCAACATCTGGGAAATTAGGGGTCCAATTTGAATTTAATTCAAATTAAATTTCAATCAATATTCCTAATAGAATATATAATAAAAGAATGGGAGTAGAATAGAAATGCGGGTTGAAGGTCTAAGTAAAGAATATTATCCAAGATATTTAAATAAAAAATGAGATATTCTATTTCGATTTGAAATAAAATTTGGAAATCTTCTGTCCTTTACTTATTCGTTTTGAATCAAAAATAGAAAAGTTGAGTAAATCAAAAATTCAAAGGAGGTTCATGGCCAAAGGTAAAGATGTTCGAGTAACGGTGATTTTGGAATGTACCAGTTGTGCCCGAAATAGCGTTAATAGGATATCAACGGGCATTTCCAGATATATTACTCAAAAGAACCGCCACAATACACCTAATCGATTAGAGTTGAGAAAATTCTGTCCGTATTGTTACAAGCATACGATTCATGGGGAGATAAAGAAATAGATCAATTGAGTACCTCTATATTACCCTTTCAAGGAAGGGCAAGGGGTGACATTTTATCTATATCTAGCTATAATTAGCTATAATTAGATCGAATAGAACAATTCTATATAAATAGAAATCTAAATCAAAAAAATCCTATTTGAATTAAAATGAATTCAAATTAAGAAATAGAATTTTTGAGAGAAAGAAAAAAATTAAATAATAAAAAAAATCATGGATAAATCCAAACGACCTTTTCTTAAATCAAAACGACCTTTTCGTAGGCGTTTGCCTCCTATTAAATCGGGAGATCAAATTTCTTATAGAAATATGAGTTTAATTAGTCGATTTATTAGCGAACAGGGAAAAATCTTATCGCGACGAGTGAATAGGTTGACCTTGAAACAACAGCGTTTAATTACTATGGCTATAAAACAAGCTCGTATTTTATCTTTGTTACCCTTTCTCAATAATCAGAAACAATTTGAAAAAACCGAGTTAACCGATAGAACTACAGGTCTTAGAACCAGAATTAAAAGGGTTTACTCTTGAATCAGAATTTCGATTCGAACTCAAAGACAAGATTGGTTCTTTTCCGAGAATCCAGATGTGTCCTATGAAAAAAAAAAGAATTGGAGAAAGCTTTTTGTATTGAACGTGCTCGTTCATTTTGACTACTTTTTTATCTTAACTATTCTACCTTCCCGGAGAATGAACTCCGGGAAAACGCGTTTACAATATTCCAGTAGATTCTTTCGAATCTACTTCTTTTGTGATCTCATTGGAAATTGTATAAAAACAATTCTTGTTTGATATGGCTATTTGTGCAAGTATTTTACGATTAAGAATAAACTGTCTCTTGTACAGATCATGTATTAATCTGCTATAACTATAGCATACTACACTCTCACGTATTACTGCGTTTATACGAGTGATCCACAGACGACGAAACTCTCTCTTTTTAATATCCCGATCCCGATGAGCTGAAAACAAAGCTCTTATTCTCTGTTGAGTAATAGTTCGAGTAAGTCTTGAATGGGCCCCTCGAAAGCTTGATGCAAATAAACGAATTTTTGTTCTACGTCTTCGAGCTATATATCCACGTCTAATTCTAGTCATTGAATAGATAAAACTTTCACGAATAACTAATTGAGTTGTTCTCTTTCAGTTATTCTTTTAACACTTCCTAATCTATTAATAACAAAACGGATTTTTCCAATGTATAAACTAGAAATTCCAATGGCTTTGGCTACTATAACCTTCCCAACCACGATTTTTTTATTTCAATGCGAAATAAGAAAGAAATTTTATTCTTTTACGGGTGTCAAAAATATAGCAAATAAAAAATAGAAAATGGATAAAGAAGATAGTGTAGTGGGTTCCATCGTTTCTATGGTAACTTCTTAAACGGTGAGGTCTTCTCTATACACCGGAGCCTTCACTTCATTTAATCCAGGTTCTTGGTAACTTGTATAGTTCATCCTCTTTGGCTCTACCCACGAATTATCCAGTAAAAGTCCTTTCACAACGAAACCCATCTATACAGTAACGGTATTTATTTAGGAAAGTTAGCTGGGTAGCTGACCCTTTTAGTCCGTTCTTGGCAGAGTAGGGGCGTAATCTTTATGCTTAAAAAAGAATTCCTCCGCTTAATGGATAATCATTTTATACCAATGGAGAATTGCTTCTCATCTTACATTGAGGTAATTCAATTTGCACCAACGGAAGCCATAAAATTAATACACAATGCAGGAATATGAAAGGGGTTCTTTGTTTTAGATAAATAATAAATAGAAAAAGGCCCCCTCCTCGATTCTATCCTATTTATGGTATTCATCATTGATATTGGCACCTTGTTTTTTTGCTTTTATACCAGCTCATTATATGATCGAAACGAGTCGCGCATACACCCGAGTACATGTTCCTCGTCGTTGAGGACATCCCCTAAGAGCGGGTGATTTAGTGACATTTCTGATTGGCTGTCTTGTATTTCTAATAAGTTGTTTAATAGTTGGCATGTTGAATTGGATACATAATGGGCTGGTTTAGATTGATCCTAACCGGATGATTATGAATTATGTCTATTTCTATTAAATAAATAGTAAGTTAATAAATAGTAAACACAGTTCAAAAATTTCCAATCACGAATTTTCGTGAATTACATGTTATTTTCATTCAACCGCTACAAGATCAATAATTCCATAAGCTTGTGCTTCTGTTGCTGACATAAAAACATCTCTTTCCATGTCTTCGGATACAACCCATATGGATTTGCCCGTTCTTTGTCCATAAACCCTTGTGATGGTTTCGCGCAGTTTCAACAGTTCTTCTGCTTCCAGGATAAACTCTCCCGCTTGTGCTTCATAAAATGAACTAGCAGGTTGATGGATCATTACCCTAATAATAGAATAAAATAATAGTAATAGAATAAAATAATAGAATAAAAAGTTTTTCTAGCTTATATGATGAAGCGGATAGAAAAGAAATAGAAAGATAAAGAATAATATGAAAAAGATCGAATTGAACAACCGTACAGGCATCCCTCTTGCATATGCATACGGCTCTGCACTAAGATTAACCTAACTTGGCCTCTTTATTGAAAAAAGAAAGAGAAAAATAGAATATATCATACCCAGGTGGTTAAATGATCAAATTGCCGTCCTTCCTTTCGAATATGTATAAAATACTATGATGGCTCCGTTGCCTTCTATCTTAATTATCTTAATGTGATTTGTTTTGGATGTGATTCGGCAATCCCAAAGTTTCTTTTTGTTCCAATCAAAGAAAAAGATTTTTTTTGCGCCCCTCTTAGATTCTTTTCTTTTGATAACATGAATATTGTTAAGAACCCTATAGTGTGAAGCGTGAACAAAAAAGGTTTGTGACGCTAAACCCAACTCCCAATCCTAAAATTGAGAAGACCTTTTAATCTCATACTACTCTCTCGATACATAATCTAATGTTTTTCAAAAGAATCCAAAAATTTATAATATCGAATGCAAAGTGCCATGCTATTATTGCTTACTATTTCCTGGGACGAAGGCACAGTCTTCCCTTTTCTTTTAAATAAAAATCTCATTGGCGCCAAGCGTGAGGGAATGCTAAACGTTTGGTAATTCCCCCCCCGACTAGGATAAAAGATCCCATTGACGCGGCTAACCCCATACATATTGTATGAACATCTGGTCGCACAAATTGCATAGTATCATAAATAGCTACTCCGGGTATTACCCACCCGCCGGGAGAGTTTATAAACAAATAAAGATCCTTGTTATCATCTTCAATACTCAGATATATCATAAGACCAATAAGTTGATTTGAGATCTCGCTATCAACTCCTTGTCCTAAAAAAAGTAATCTTTCTCGATAAAGTCGGTTAATTAGGATACAATTGTATCCTTTCGGAATCGTACACGCACCTTTTGATGCATACGGTTCAAAAAAATCCCAAAAACAAAAAAAGAATCAATGTATGGATTCCAGACCTCTCTCTTTTCCCATATACAGGGTTTTTCTTACTAAAAAAAAACATTTTATTCTTGAATAAAGACCAGTTTTATTGCTTTCTTATAATTCTAATAAAGAAAAAGTCACTAAACTTATTGAATTAACTTCTCATTGATGTATTGTTTCATCAACCAACCCCGATGATACTTTCTTGTTTCTGAGTGGGTCTCTTTTCTCTTTTTAGGTTTATGCTCTACTCCAGGTAAAGATTGACCCGATTTTTATTTACACATATAGGACAAATATTCTTATTACCATTTTCTTTTTTTTTTAACTTTCTGCTTATTTTTTCAATTCAGTTTATACGTTCTACCAAGTCTTGATTAACAACCCGTTTAACAGATATTCCACATAGGGGTTATTTAGGATCGAACTAGGAATCATAGATATATTACTTATTGAGTTGGGTTTTTCTAAACAGAGCCTGAATATTTTCTTTTTTTTAGTTCAACCAAGTCAACCATAAATAATTGGTAATTGAGAATAGTAAATAGTAATATGGATCCTCTCAAAACAGATCAAATTGCACTTCACGCTCCAAATTGTTTATGATTTAATGATTCCTTCTTGGGCGAAACGGAGGATATCTCGATTGAGGAGAGAACGGGTAAATCCCATATGACCCAGTATATCTGACAAGTCGCACTATACGTCGACCCAAGCTCCATCTCGCTCTCCAGAGCTTCGGAAAGGTACTTTTGGAACACCAATAGGCATTAGCTTAAAGAAAAAAACTAAGTAATATATTTCACTTTGATGTAAAAACGTAGGAATATGATTTTTTTGTGTTTCTAATTTTAAAATATTGGCTTTTAGCGGATTTCTTTTTTGCATAGATTACAAAAAGTTAGAAAGAAAAAAAGAAGGAATAAAGTAAAATTAGTAGGAATAGGGCGCTGAGTAAATATGTATGTATTTGCTACTCAAAATGTTATTCAACCCCATTGCGTATTGATACTTATCGAGTATAGAATAAATCTGTTTCTCTTTGTTCCTATGAACATAATTGTTCCATTAATTAAACAATTAAAAATGAAACAATTAAAATATTTTAGTAATAACAGATTAACAACAGAATAGAAAAAGAATAACTATCAACTCCTGTTCTGAAATAATTTACTGAACAGCGAGGATCGATAGGATAGTCACAGTATAGTCTTTTCTAATGCAATAAAGTTACGCAGTGTCTATCTTTGATAAAGGGGAATTTCTATGGGTTTGCCTTGGTATCGTGTTCATACTGTTGTATTGAATGATCCCGGCCGATTGCTTTCTGTTCATTTAATGCATACGGCTTTGGTTGCTGGTTGGGCTGGTTCGATGGCTCTCTATGAATTAGCAGTTTTTGATCCTTCTGATCCTGTTCTTGATCCAATGTGGAGACAGAGTATGTTCGTTATACCCTTCATGACTCGTTTAGGAATAACCAATTCATGGGGCGGTTGGAGTATTACAGGAAGAACTGTAATGAATCCGGGTATTTGGAGTTATGAAGGTGTAGCTGGGGCGCATATTATGTTTTCTGGTTTATGCTTTTTGGCAGCTATCTGGCATTGGGTCTATTGGGATCTCGAAATTTTTTTTGATGAACGTACAGGAAAACCTTCGTTGGATTTACCCAAGATCTTTGGAATTCATTTATTTCTTTCAGGAGTGGCTTGCTTTGGGTTTGGTGCATTTCATGTAACAGGTTTGTACGGTCCTGGAATATGGGTGTCCGATCCTTATGGACTGACTGGAAAAGTACAACCTGTAAGTCCCGCATGGGGCGTAGAAGGTTTTGATCCTTTTATTCCGGGAGGAATAGCCTCTCATCATATTGCAGCAGGTACATTGGGCATATTAGCGGGTCTATTCCATTTGAGTGTCCGCCCGCCACAACGTCTATACAAAGGATTGCGTATGGGAAATATTGAAACCGTGCTTTCCAGTAGTATAGCTGCTGTCTTTTTTGCAGCTTTTGTTGTTGCTGGAACTATGTGGTATGGTTCCGCAACTGCCCCGATCGAATTATTTGGGCCCACTCGTTATCAATGGGATCAGGGATATTTTCAGCAAGAGATATATCGAAGAGTTAGTATGGGGCTGGCAGAAAATCAAAGTTTAGCAGAAGCCTGGTCGAAAATTCCTGAAAAATTAGTTTTTTATGATTACATCGGAAATAATCCGGCGAAGGGAGGATTATTCAGGGCGGGCTCAATGGATAACGGGGATGGAATAGCAGTTGGGTGGTTAGGACATCCTATCTTTAGAGATAAGGATGGTCGTGAACTTTTTGTACGTCGTATGCCTACCTTTTTTGAAACATTTCCCGTTGTTTTGGTAGATGGCGACGGAATTGTTCGAGCGGATGTTCCTTTTCGAAGGGCAGAGTCAAAGTATAGTGTTGAACAAGTTGGTGTAACTGTTGAGTTCTATGGTGGTGAACTCAACGGAGTCAGTTATAGCGATCCTGCTACTGTGAAAAAATATGCTAGACGCGCTCAATTGGGTGAAATTTTTGAATTAGATCGTGCTACATTGAAATCTGACGGTGTTTTTCGTAGCAGTCCAAGGGGTTGGTTTACTTTTGGACACGCTTCATTTGCTTTGCTCTTCTTCTTCGGACACATTTGGCATGGTGCTAGAACCCTGTTCAGAGATGTTTTTGCTGGTATTGATCCGGATTTGGATACTCAAGTCGAATTTGGAGCATTCCAAAAACTTGGAGATCCAACTACAAGAAGACAAGCAGTCTGATATAACACTACTTTGGTTTCTTTCGTCTATATTTTTTTTTGAATTTTTCCTAGGGGTCAGAGAAACCTTGATCACTACTTTTTTGCTCGTGTTCCTTCTTTATTTTTTATCTGGTAGATGGTCCCCCATAAATAAAAGGGAACAAACAGGTATGAAAGCTATAATTGTAAACTGCGATCGAATCCATGGAAGCACTAGTTTATACATTCCTCTTAGTGTCGACTTTAGGAATAATATTTTTTGCTATCTTTTTTCGAGAACCACCTAAAGTTCCAACTAAAAAGATAAAATAATTTTTCAGTATCTCAATTGACGTAATGAGCCTCAAAACATTGCGAGGCTCATTACGTCAACTAGTCTCCATGTTCCTCAAATGGATCTCTTAGTTGTTGAGAAGGTTGCCCAAAAGCGGTATATAGGGCATACCCTGTAAAACTTACAAGTAAACCAGATAGAAAGATGGCTACTAGGGTTGCTGTTTCCATTCTTATAAAATTTCAAAACCTCAATGGTAATGGATCCATGATAAGATCGTTTATTTACAACTACAACGGAATGGTATACAAAGTCAACAGATCTCAATGAATACAATAGGATTTATGGTTACACAAACTGTTGAGAACGGTGGTCCAAGGCGAACGGCTGTAGGGGTTTTATTAAAACCCTTGAATTCGGAATATGGTAAAGTAGCCCCTGGGTGGGGAACAACTCCTTTGATGGGCGTCGCAATGGCTCTTTTTGCCATCTTTCTATCTATTATTTTGGAGATTTATAATTCTTCCGTTTTATTGGATGGAATTTCAATGAATTAGGTCTCTAAGAATTGTAAAGTCATACAAAAGGAATCATTTAGAACTCGTATTTTGAGCCCATTATACTTTGTTTTACTTTGTTTTGGGAGTTCGACCGCGGAATTTTTTTGTTTCTGTAATTGCCGGGATATGAGTGTGTGACTTGTTAGAATCGATCCTATTGATAGTACAGAGTGTGGCTCTGTCATCTTGATAGAGATGGGTCTCCTTCGTCGGATATTTATTCTAGTATCTGGAACACGGAGTATATGAAATAGATTAAGAAATATTTGAACTATGATTCATACCTAATGTTCAGATCTCCTATCCGGATTCCAAAAAAATTAAAAATTAAAGTCTTTGAAATTTTAGGCATTCTATCTATTTATGGAATGGGTGATAGTCGAGGGGTTCTTACTCAGGGAATCTTTGACTTAACTTAGGTTTTTTTATTGAATCGCCGAGGTTCTAGTATGAATCTGAGGTTTTAATCAAGTCATAGGTTTCTTAACAAGAGAATTCCTATCAATACAATAAAAAAATATGAAAATCCACATTATACACAAAAACAAATTCAAAATGAAATAGGAAAAGAGTGGATTCAAGAGGCACGTAAGGATTAACATAAAGGCGACTTAGCCAACTTGAAATTTTGGTAGTATCACCACAAACAACGAAGAGCTTTTGTATTTTTCTTATTTACTAAAGTAAGAGAAGGTTGAATCTTTGATTCAAAATAAAAAATAAAAAGGTTTCAAACTTTCATTACATATCCGTTGCAATTAGGATTTGGGTGTTTTTGCTTGAGCTGTATGAGATGAAAGTCTCAGATACGGTTCTCGGAGGGGGAGTTCCACCTATCTCAATAAAGTCTATGATTGGTTCGAAGAACGTTTAGAGATTCAGGCGATTGCCGATGATATAACTAGTAAATATGTTCCTCCACATGTCAATATTTTTTATTGTTTAGGGGGAATTACGCTTACTTGTTTTTTAGTACAAGTAGCTACAGGATTTGCTATGACTTTTTACTATCGTCCGACGGTTACTGAGGCTTTTGCTTCTGTTCAATACATAATGACTGAAGCTAATTTTGGTTGGTTAATTCGATCAGTTCATAGATGGTCGGCAAGTATGATGGTCCTAATGATGATTCTTCATGTATTTCGTGTGTATCTCACCGGTGGATTTAAAAACCCTCGTGAATTGACTTGGGTTACAGGTGTGGTTCTCGCTGTATTGACCACATCTTTT